CTAAATAGAAAATAAAATAGAATTAGTTACAATTAGGTACTAGGTTTCCCGTGAATTGCGAAATAGCTCCTTTATTGGAGCACTTCTGCCTTGCTTTGGACTAAGTAAGGGGAAGGAAGAAAACGAGTGAGGTAACATTAATTCTTCATTTTCAAATCATACCTTCCCTTGGATTATTTTATGAATGCATAAGTAATTATGTCGAGACGAAAATTATATTTAAATAGAATGTGAAAAAACAACCTGCACGTCCACGACCATAAAGGAAATACAAATTTATCGTATTTCTTTTCTTGGATTAAACAAAAGGATTTGCAAATAAAAGGGCTAATGCTACAACCAATCCATAAATTGTTAAAGCTTCCATAAAAGCTAAACTAAGTAATAAAGTACCTCGTATTTTTCCCTCGGCCTCGGGCTGTCTCGCAATACCTTCTACAGCTTGGCCTGCAGCAGTACCTTGACCAACCCCAGGTCCAATAGAAGCAAGCCCTACAGCCAATCCAGCAGCAATAACGGAAGCGGCAGAAATCAGTGGATTCATGATAGATAAGTTCCTCACACAAAAAAAATAAATAGTTAATGATACAATCAACCAAAGAATTAGGACTGAATTATTCCATTGTAATATTAATATTCATTAGGGTAGAAATAATAAAAAAAAGCCGAATTCTAATTCAAAAATATTAGAATTATTAAAATTAAATTAATATTTTTGAATCATTAGTAAAGGCTTCATCTTTTTTACTAAATTGGAAAGTTTTTTTGAATCAATTCAACTTACTGCATTTCCTTTTTTTAAGCCTTCTTTGATCTTTTTCTTTAGTTTATTTGTTTTTTTTTTATTCACGGTTAGAAATGAAACAAACCTAAAGACCTCGGTTGGCAGCTCTATAAAAATTCAAGTAGTTCAAATTAAATAAAATATTCGTTGATATATAACTTGCCAATATCTAAATATCAAATATACATGTGTTTCTTACATAACGTAAACTGCCTATATGTATCTTATGTATTTTTAATTCAATCTAATTTTAGAATGATTCTTCAAAACATCTAATCTAAAAAAATTAACCTATAATCATTAGATTCCACCTATCTGGCGCAATCACTCTCTATTGACCAACCCCCTTTTTTTACACATCTCGTCATAATATATTTTTTCTATTACCATTAGAGTCTCTTGAGCGACACACGATTGGATCTAAACTTAAAAATCGAATCTTCCTAAGAGTAATCAATGATGACCTTCCATGGATTCGCCTATATAAGCTGCGGCTAAAGTTGCAAAAATAAGAGCCTGAATCCCGCTTGTAAATAATCCGAGTAACATGACAGGTATAGGAACCACTAAAGGTACTAAAGAAACAAGAACAACAACTACTAATTCATCCGCTAATATATTTCCAAAAAGTCGAAAACTAAGTGATAGAGGTTTTGTGAAATCTTCTAAAATGTTAATGGGTAAAAGAATTGGAGTTGGTTGAATGTATTTACCAAAATAACCAAATCCTTTTTTTGTAAGACCCGCATAGAAATAGGCTACTGACGTGAGTAAAGCTAAAGCAACAGTAGTATTGATATCATTCGTGGGTGCGGCTAACTCCCCCTGAGGTAACTGTAGGATTTTCCAAGGCAAAAGGGCCCCTGACCAATTAGAAACAAAAATAAATAGAAACATAGTCCCAATAAAAGGAACCCAAGGGCGATATTCTTCGCCAATTTGAGTTTTGCTCACGTCTCGAATGAATTCGAGGACATATTCAACGAAATTCTGACCGCCTGTCGGAATGGTTTGTGGATTCCGAACAGCTATAGCAGCCGACCCTAGTAAGATCACAATTACAACCCAAGAGGTTATAAGTACCTGGCCATGGATTTGGAAACCCCCTATTTGCCAATAAAAATGTTGACCTACTTCCACACCAGACATATCATAGAACCCTTTTAATGTGTTGATTGAATATGATAGAGTATTCATATTGTCCTCTGACAGAAATATAACTAAAAAAATTATTTTGATTCAACCGCCTCTTTCTCGACTTGTATACTTTTTTATTTAATTGATTTTGTTTAGGATACCTATTAATAACATAATATACCCAACCCTTTATTGTTTTTGATATTCAGGATATCGTAACCAATTCTAGTATAAATAAATTAGGGGAATTTAATTGTGGATTTCATAAAAAAAATCAAGGATTTCTTACATAGCTAGAACGACCTTCACAAATTGCAAATACTAACTTGGTAAGAATTAATCGGATTGAGGATATAGCATCATCGTTTGCCGGAATCGAAATATCGGCGAGGTCCGGGTCACAATTTGTATCGATTAAACAAATTGTTGGAATTCCCAAAGTAATACATTCTCGAAGGGCCGTATGTTCTTCTTGTTGATCAACGATGATTACAATATCGGGTAACTCTGTCATATATTTAATCCCGCCCAGATAGGTTTGCAAGTGAGATAATTGTCTCTTGAACACCGCGGCATCTCTCTTCGGTAGACGGACGAGGCTACCCGCCTTTTGTTCCATTCTTAAATCCCTGAATTTATGAAGTCTTGTTTCTGTAGTGGACCAATTCGTTAACATACCGCCAAGCCACTTTTTATTAACATAATGACATCGAGCCCTTATTGCCGCCCATGCTACTGAGTCAGCTGCTTTATTTTTTGTCCCAACAATTAAAAAATTTTTTCCTCTACTTGCTGCCTCAAAAACTAAATTACAAGCCTCTGATAAAAAACGAGCAGTTCTGGTAAGATTTATAATATGAATACCCTTGCATTTTGCAGAGATATAAGGTGACATTCGAGGATTCCATTTTCGAGTGCCGTGCCCAAAATGAACTCCCGCCTCCATCATCTCTTCCAAATTAATGTTCCAATATCTTCTTGTCATTTCTCCACAGACTTTGAACTCTTTTTTTTTTAATAAAGAGATGAGGTATCCTGAAATAAAACATTGTTCCAACGGAACCTTCTTTTTTAACGTGGGTTGGCCGTTGATGGCCAAACCATAAATTCTTTTCTACTCGTTATATATATTTTTTACATTATTTTATTCAATTAAACAATTAATTATTATTAATAATTAAATTAAATGACAAAGATAAATAAAAAGGATGAATCTCTTCTCTTAAATCCCCAAAATCATTGTTATTTTAATCTATGACCTAAATTCTTTGAAAAACAAGAATCCAATAATTCTCTGTGGTAAAACAAAATATCTCCCATTTCTCCCGCGAATAGATGCTTGTTTTTTATTTTCAAAGGAATGCTAATGCTCTTTGAACGGTGGACGAATCCCTTGAATCCAGTACCGACGGGTATCATCCCCCCCAGAACAACGTTTTCTTTGAGTCCTTTCAACCAATCAATACGGCCTCGAAGAGCAGCTTTTGCTAAAACTCGAGCAGTTTCTTGAAAACTTGCTTCGGATATAAAACTTTGAGTATTCAGAGAGGCTCTCGTTATTCCCAATAAGAGAGTTCGGTAACAGATCGCTTCTTCCAAAGCGCGCCCCGCCCGTTCTGCTCGAAACAATCCAATTAGTTCTCCGGGCAAAAAAACATTAGACATCCCATCCTCTGAAACTAAGACTTTGGATGTTATTTGCCGTACAATAATTTCGATATGCCTATTATGGATCTGCACCCCTTGGGATCGATAAACCTTTTGGATCTTATTAACCAAAGAGATACGACTTTGCGCTATAATTAGCTCAGCTCCAACTAAGAATCCCCAAGGAATTCCAAGACTTTTTTTTATACGCTCGTTCCAACCATTAATCCTCTTTTCTAGATTCATTGATATTGAATCAACCGAACGAACTTCTAAGACTTGTTCCACTTTTGGCAGACCTTGCGTTATATCCCCAGACCGCGATTTTTCATATATAAATGTAACTAAAGTATCCCCTTCATAAATGAGTTTTCCATAATGACCATGAACTGTTGCTCCTGGGGTAGCCAAACGGGGCTTAGCCGATCTTATTACTACAGAATCAAACTGAACAATTAGAACTTGACCCGATTTTAAGTGCAGCCCATTTTTTATTATACATACATTTTCACAAAGAAATTGTCCAAGACACATTTTTGTAGATGTCTCGTCACAAAACAGGTAATGAAGAAAATACCAATGTAAATTGAATGGATTCAAAATGATGGTACTAAAAAAATCGGGGTTATAAATTCTTCCCTTTTCATCTATTAAATAATATTTACATTTAAAGACTTGAAAGGTTTGTTTTAATTTTAAATTGTAAAATTGTAAATAATTATTTAACAAAATCTGATTATGAGTTATTAAATGGGAAAAAAAAAAATAATTCGCAAATTGAAGGGCTGTTCCTAAAGGACCCAATGGGGTCTTAATTGGAATTGGGCGATCTTTTTTAATGGATTCTTTGTGATATTTTACACCGTTGGTTGTGAATGGACCCATTCGAAAACAATTAGATGATGACAAAATTATAAAAAACAGGCATTCCTTATTTTTATCCAACAACGTACGAACAGTTCCTTGATTTTGGTTAAATGATTGTTGAAGTTTTGTCTTTGAATAATTTGAAGAAATGGACAAAAACAGATTCATATTCTTATGTTCTGATCCATAATAATAAAAAAGGGGGGGGTCATTCCTTTTCCCTATATATGAAAGAGCCGCTTTCACTAAATCGATCCTTAGGAAATCCCGAATTATACCTTTTGTCCTTACTTCAACAAAAGAAGTGCAGACCTTTTCGATAAAAGAACTTTTTTTGTCTTGGCTCCAATTCAATACTAAACAAGTACGTACTAATTGAATACTTGTGTCACAAATTCCCCGAGTGACTTTACCATTTCCATAAAGGATATAATTGAAAACTCGAAGTTGCACACTATCCCTTTCTTGCAACAGATCCTGAGGGAAAAGTGTTACTAAATTGATACCGTCCGTGATTTCATATGTGACTACGGGTCGAACCAAAACAAAATACTTTTTCTTAGTG